GAGATTTTATGTCGAGATAGTAGTATGAAACAGAGGTCATTTCGGATTTGATCTTATGTGTCGGGGGTACATTTCAGCGTCACAAACCATTCTTTTCCACACCAGAATTCTCTTTCTGATATTTATGTTATGAAAGAAAAAGTACAAAAATGAAAAAAAAAAAGATCATTTTTTTCCTTATTTGATCGTATCAGAAAGGAACTTTGGGATTGCTAAATCACAGACAAAATAAATATATAAAGCAACAGAACCATCATAGTATTTTTTTTACTCCTACGAAAGGAAGGGTGGTAAATGGATCATTCAACGATCTGGATCGGATGGATTCTATTTCTTTCTTCAATAGAATAGAAGAAAAAGAAAAAGTAAATTCCATTGTAGAGCCGTATGCACAAAAGATGCCTGTACGGTTGTACAATTCTATTTTTTTTTCTTATATTTTTTTTATCCCTTACTTTAGCCCAATCATGCAAAATAGAAGAACCGTTCATGATGTTATATCAATATCATCAGGGTTATGATTCACCAACCTGCTAGTTCTTTTTATGAAGCACAAGCAGGCGAATTTATCCTGGAAGCGGAAGAACTACTGAAACTTCGCGAAACCCTCACAAAGGTTTATGTACAAAGAACGGGTAATCCTTTATGGGTTGTATCCGAAGACATGGAAAGAGATGTTTTTATGTCAGCAACAGAAGCCCAAGTTCATGGCATTGTTGATCTTGTAGCCGTCGAAAATGAAAATACTAGGGATTTCATGTAAATCCATTTCAAACCATAATTCGAATTTTCTGCGATTTGATATTGAATAGAAAAAAAAATTTATGATCATCAATCATCAGGTTAAGATCGATCTAAACCAACCCATTCCATTCTAGAATTCTATATATACATACGACATGCCAACTATTAAACAACTTATTAGAAACACAAGACAGCCAATAAGAAATGTCACGAAATCCCCCGCTCTTAGAGGATGTCCTCAGCGTCGAGGAACATGCACTAGGGTGTATGTGCGACTCGTTCAGGTCATGAGTTCAAACAAATGAGACAATTTTCCAGTATCAATGACCAGTACCAATGAATAGGATAGATAGAGAAGATCTATCATATACCTATATTGTGTTTGGAATTTATGGTTTACATTGGTGCAAATCCAATCACCTAGATTTGAGATGAAAAGCAATTCCCCATTGGGGGCAAATGGTTATCCATTAAGCGGAGGAAATGGTATTATAAGAAGCAAAAAGGTTATACTCCTATTCTTGAAAGAACGGACTAACAGGGTCAGCTACCTAGCCAACTTTCATAATTAAATGCCGTCACTGTATGGATAACTCTTATTGTGAAAAGAACTATTACTGTATAATTGATGGGTAGAGCCAAAGAGTGTGAACTATACAAGTTAACAATAACATTTGATAAAATGAAAGAAGAGGCTCCGGTGTATAGAGAGGACCTCACCGTTTAAAAAAAAAGTAACCATAGAAACGATGGAACCCACTATTTTTTTTATTTGGTATCGTTAGAATTTCTTATTTCCAGGTGAAATGCCTGGAAGGAATAAAAAATCGTGGTTGGGGAAAGTCATAGTAGCAAAAGCCATTGGAATTTATATTTTATATATCGGAATAATCCGTTTTGTTATTAATTGACGGGGGGTAAAGGATGACTAAAAGAAGAGAAATCAATTAGTTATTCATTAAGGTTTAATTTGATTCAATGACCAGAGTTAGACGAGGATATACAGCTCGGAAACGTCGAACAAAAATTCGTTTATTTGCATCAACCTTTATTGGGGCTCATTCAAGACTTACTCGAACGACTACTCAACAGAAAATGAGAGCTTTGGTTTCCTCTCATCGAGATAGAGGCAGGCAAAAGAGGGATTTTCGTAGTTTGTGGATCACTCGAATAAATGCAGTAATTCGTGAGAATAAGGTATTCTATAATTATAGTAGATTAATACCAAATCTGTACAAGAAGCAATTGCTTCTTAATCGTAAAATACTTGCGCAAATATCTATATCAAATAAGAATTGTCTTTACATGATTTCCAATAAGATTATCAAATAAAGGATATGATATTATAAAATATAATACAGAAATGATTGAAATTGAAACAGAATTCCCCGGAGAATGAACTCCGGGAGGATAGAATAAAAAAAATTAAGTAAGATAAGTAGTAGGAATGAACGAACATGTTTCAATAAAAAAAAAAAGATTTTTTCTTCTTCCCCCATTTTTTATTTCTTATAACACAAGAAATAAATTGGGATTCTAGGCCTTTTGAACAAAACATCAATCTGAGCTTGAGTTCCGATTGGAGTTTTGAGTCAATTGAGTAGTATGTTTATTTATTTCTAGTTCTAGGACCAGTAGTTCTGGGGATCGACTCGGCTCTCTCAAATTGTTTCTCATTATTAAGAAAAGGTAACAAAGATAAAATACGAGCTTGTTTTATAGCAATAGTAATTAATCGTTGTTGTTTCAAGGTCAATTTATTCACCCGTCTAGATAAAATTTTTCCTTGTTCACTAATAAATCGACTAATTAAACTCATGTTTCTATAATCGATTCGATCCCCCGATCCAATTGGGGACAAACGCCTACGAAAGGATCGCTTGTATTTACGAAAAGGTTGCTTGGATTTATCCATGGTTTATTCCTTATCTCTAAAATTCTATTTCTTTATTCATTTCAGATCTGACCGAAATAGGCTTTGATTCGCATCGTTTATATTATACATATCATATATAATATTATACATATCATATATAATACACATCATATGTATATATATATGAAATTTAAATCGGGTTTGATTTGTATTGTATATATTATGTATATTATATATGTTATATTATATATGTTAAGTTAAATATGTTAACTTAAATATGTTAAGTTCTTCCTCTTCCTGTTCCTTGGAAAGATCGCGCACACGTTCCGTTCCATCTATTTCTTTATTTCTCCATGAATCGTATGCTTGTGACAATAGTGACAAAATTTTCTCAATTCTAATCGACTGGACGTATTGTGTCGATTCTTTTGAGTAATATATCTAGAAATACCCGGCGATTCTTTATTGACACCATTTCGGACACAACTGGTACATTCCAAAATAACTCTGACTCTGACATCTTTACCCTTGGCCATGAACCCCCTTTTGATTTGGATCGACTTAACTTCTTCTATTTTCGACCCGAACTGAAGAAGAATAAAAGAACAAAAAAATCAATAAGAAAATCAATAGAAGTTACTAACTTGAAATTCAATTTTCATTTCTAAAGCTAAAGATTTCGTTGTGTTGTATGTGTTGTAATTATATAATTACAATTAATATTAATAGAGTAATAGTAATAATTAATAGAGTAATAGTAATAATTAATAGAGTAATAGTAATAATTAATAGAGTAATAGTAATAATTAATAATAAAGTAATAATTAAGTAATACAATTTCTTTCTAACTATCAATTACTCCTATCTTAAATCCCAATATTTCATTTAAGTATCTTCTTTCTATGCTATGATTTCGTGGATCCCGCCCTAGATCTGGATACACATTTCTGTTTCTGTTCCCCAAAATTCGATCTTAGATTCACCAGATTTTTGTCGAGGTTCAATACACTTTTTCTTTCCTTCCTATCCTCCTATCCTAAAGAACTGAAAAAAAAAAGGAAGGGGCAGAATTTTAGTCATGTCACGTGGAATTGTATCCCTAATTTTCTTCATTTCTTCGCATATTAATAACTAGAATGAAAAAAAGGGGAATGACAAGGCATCTGGGAATAAACGATTAATTTCTATCAATAGACCTGCTAAAGACCCAAACCATAGAGTAGTTAGCACAGGTGCCACGGAGAGATATGTTTTTATATCTCGCATTGAAAATCCTCCTTCTTTATTGTAATACATATATGTATGGTCAGATGTTGTAGTTCAAGATCATTTGTATTTTTTTTTTACTTTACGCGGAATTCCTAACTAAAATAGATATGTACAATGAACCAATAGATGAGATTTTCCTGTCCCTAAAAAAGAAAAAGATGACCCCCTCTTCCTGAGAATTTCCGATAAATTTTTATTCTTTTTTTTATACGATACCCCGATAAGATAAATTTTAATTTTTTTTTTATACGTTAGGTTTCAGATGTATAAAATTCTTTTATTATATGAAACCAAAAAGAAGAAATGACAAGAAAATTGTATATAGATAGAGAGGAAAATAACAATGTGGAAAACAAGACAGGGATTTTGTACAATGACACTGTACAAGAACTTTAAAAAGGGATGTAGCGCAGCTTGGTAGCGCGTTTGTTTTGGGTACAAAATGTCACGGGTTCAAATCCTGTCATCCCTACCTATTACTTCTCTTATGGGCAGTAACGAGGGATTAATTAAGATCGATTGAAATTGGACATAATCTTTCATTTTTGCATGCTATACGTATGCAAGATATGTTTGGGGGTAAAAAAACCTTTTCTTTACACTACAGTCGTATCTCCTGTAATAAGAAAGCGCTCTTAGTTCAGTTCGGTAGAACGCGGGTCTCCAAAACCCGATGTCGTAGGTTCAAATCCTGCAGAGCGTGATTCCGTTTATGTTATGTCGAATCACAATAAAAAAACTTAACAAAAAAAAGTTTAATTGAAACTTGAATTTGACCTCCCGCAGGGAGGAGGTCAATCAAAAAAAATAAATGTTACTCAATCAAAGGTCCAACTGATCACCACGTCTGTATTGTAAATATGCAGTTACGAATAATCCTGCCAAAGTAATAGGAATTAGACCTAAGACGATTCCAAATAGAAAAACTTCAATCATTTCGGTTTTTTGAGGGGATAAAAAGATGGGTAAGATCTATCCCTAAATATTAATCTGAATTATCCGTGAATCTCAATAACCAAGAATTGGCAATTGATGTGGAAAGGAACCATGGAACACCTGGAATCTCAGAGAAATATTCATTTTTATGAATTGTTCATTCAATTCATTTCAA